TGAAAAGGAAGGGCTATAAAAAAAAAAATAGCCACTATATATAATATCACTATATATATAAAACTATATATAAATATAAATAAAAAAAAAAACAGCAGCCAATGAGATCAAAATAATGAGCTCGAGTTAGAATTCCATAGATAATATAATTTCATCTAGATTTTATTTTCTATAATGATAGAGAAATGAAACGCACTTTACTTAACTCACAATTCTTATTCATCTACTTGATTTGATCTTTTGAAAAAAGAATTGGTTGAACTTGAAAATTGACTCATTAAATGAGTAAACGATTGAATTTGATTCGGTTGGGTGGTACCAACTAAATCGAGTGCTAATTCGCATTTAATTCTTATTTTTAATTCTTATTGAATTAACCGATCAACTTGCTATCGGATATTCATTTTCGATTCGGTACTATGTACTATATCCAATCAAAAAAAATTTCGACATATTTCACTTTATTATGAAAATCAATCCTACTACTTCTGGTCCTGCGGTTTCCACACTTAAAGAAAAAAATCTAGGTCGTATCGCTCAAATTATTGGCCCAGTACTGGATGTTGTTTTTCCACCGGGCAAGATGCCTAATATTTATAACGCTTTGGTAGTTAAGGGTCGAGATACTGTCGGTCAGCAAATTAATGTGACTTGTGAGGTACAACAATTATTAGGAAATAATCGAGTTAGAGCTGTAGCTATGAGTGCTACAGAGGGTCTGACGAGAGGAATGGAAGTTATTAACACGGGGGCCCCTCTAAGTGTTCCCGTCGGCGGAGCTACTCTTGGACGAATTTTCAATGTTCTTGGAGAGCCTGTTGATAATTTAGGTCCTGTAGATACTCGTACAACATCTCCTATTCATAGATCTGCGCCTGCCTTTATACAGTTAGATACGAAATTATCCATCTTTGAAACAGGGATTAAAGTAGTGGATCTTTTAGCTCCATATCGCCGTGGAGGAAAAATTGGACTATTTGGGGGAGCCGGCGTGGGGAAAACAGTACTTATCATGGAATTGATCAACAACATTGCCAAAGCTCATGGAGGCGTATCCGTATTTGGCGGAGTAGGCGAACGTACTCGTGAAGGAAATGATCTCTACATGGAAATGAAAGAATCCGGGGTGATTAATGAAAAAAATATTGCGGAATCAAAAGTAGCTCTAGTCTATGGTCAAATGAATGAACCGCCGGGAGCTCGTATGAGAGTTGGTTTGACTGCACTAACCATGGCGGAATATTTCCGAGATGTTAATGAACAAGATGTGCTTCTATTTATCGACAATATATTTCGTTTCGTCCAAGCGGGATCAGAAGTATCCGCCTTATTGGGGCGAATGCCTTCCGCAGTGGGTTATCAACCTACCCTTAGTACAGAAATGGGTTCTTTGCAAGAAAGAATTACTTCCACCAAAGAGGGGTCTATAACTTCGATCCAAGCCGTTTATGTACCTGCGGATGATTTGACCGACCCCGCTCCTGCCACGACATTTGCACATTTAGATGCTACTACCGTACTATCAAGAGGATTAGCTGCCAAAGGTATTTATCCAGCAGTGGATCCTTTAGATTCAACGTCAACTATGTTACAACCTCGGATCGTTGGCGAAGAACATTATGAAACCGCGCAAAGAGTTAAGCAAACCTTACAACGTTACAAAGAACTTCAGGACATTATAGCTATCCTGGGGTTGGACGAATTATCCGAAGAAGATCGTTTAACTGTCGCAAGAGCACGAAAAATTGAACGTTTCTTATCACAACCCTTCTTCGTGGCAGAAGTCTTTACCGGTTCCCCGGGGAAATATGTTGGTCTCGCAGAAACAATTAGGGGGTTTCAACTGATACTTTCCGGAGAATTAGATGGTCTTCCTGAGCAGGCCTTTTATTTGGTGGGTAACATCGATGAAGCTACCGCGAAAGCTATGAACTTAGAAGAGGAGAGCAAATTGAAGAAATGAACTTAAATCTTTGTGTACTGACTCCTAATCGAATTATTTGGGATTCAGAAGTGAAAGAAATCATTTTATCTACGAATAGCGGCCAAATTGGCGTATTACCAAACCACGCCCCTATTGCCACAGCGGTAGATATAGGTCTTTTGAGAATACGCCTCAACGACCAATGGTTAACCGTGGCTCTGATGGGTGGTTTCGCTCGAGTAAGTAATAATGAGATCACCATTTTAGGAAATGATGCGGAGATGAGTACTGACATTGATCCGGAAGAAGCTCAACAAGCTCTTGAAATAGCTGAAGCTAACTTGAGTAGAGCCCAGGGTAAGAGACAAACAATTGAGGCGAATCTAGCTCTCAGACGAGCTAGGACACGAGTAGAGGCTTTGAATGTTATTTCAAACTAGTCAAATTCATCAAAATAATCAAAAGAAGTTCTTTATTATACACCACATTTTGATTCTGCCAATTGAACACAATCAATTCTAATCTGATTATACAACAAAAAAAGGAATATGGGTAGAAAAACTTATTAGATACCATTGACTCTGGTATCTAATAAGTTCTACCTACTATTGGATTTGAACCAATGACTCCCGCCGTATGAAAGCAATACTCTAACCACTGAGTTAAGTAGGTTATTTATTATCAAAAAAAAGGACCCATCGCTTCGATGATTATAGATGTAATATTATTTCTAAGCAATACCAATCCGCTAACAGTAAACAGATCAGAGAACTATCATGTGGGATCCTATCTTGACAACAAATTATCTATATGTTAAGATGTCTAAGACAAGGGCTATAGCTCAGTTAGGTAGAGCACCTCGTTTACACGTGCGCCAATGCTTTTCAAGGAAGCCCATTATGCAATCAACGTAATTGATCTTATTGAGAAATCGATGTCTTACTCTATAGATTCGAGGGAACAATAGCCTGACAAATATTTGATTCGGTTCGATTCGAGCGCGAATTCAGGTGCCAAATCAAATTGAACCTGCCATTGATTTGCTAATTGATAAGGTAAATACTCAGTCCAGTCACATTCAATGCTAGGCATAATGAGTATAAGAGACTCAAAAGAAGCTCTTTTCGTCCTATGAACTTTAAGGTGTATGAAGTCTCATATTTCACTCTTGTAGCGGAGCGATAGAGACTCCATTTAACTTAGGTTAATCTAGGCCGGAGGCATACCTAAGTCAAGGTAACCCTTCTTTGAAACACTTTGGTATTGCTCCTAGATCAGAATACAAATGATGAATCAGAGCACATGGAGCCATCTTATTATCTTCCTGTAAAGAAAAAATATGGTGGACTAACTGATCTTTCCAGCAATCAGTTGATGAAAGAGCCCAATGCAACAAAATGCATGTTGGGTCTTTGAAACAGTTCGAATCATTTCGATAATAGTCAGTTTGATCTGTTTTACCGAGAAGGTCTACGGTTCGAGTCCGTATAGCCCTAACACATTCAATTTTTGTTTTTTGTTTGTTTTGTATAGTATAGACATTCTATTTTAGTTTAGTATAGTTTCCATTTTCCATTTAGTACTTGTTTATGGACTGACCAGTTCTTTTGTCCAGAGAAATGAAAGCATTGCCATATGCTCATGTAAATACATAGGGACAGAAAAAAAAAATAATTCATTCCAACAGATCCAACCCGCTATTTGTAAAAAAAATCTCGGATAAAATACCTATCCTTCTTCATTAATCTTCATAGATGCATTACATATGACTTTGATAATGCAGAGATAATGAATTGGTCCTTAATGTATCAACGTTCTTTCTTATATATTCTATGAGTTGAGTTGGTTTGGGGATTTTGTCTGTCGAATTGTTCGATCAAAAGTTTGCTCCAAAACAAACCCCTCTTTTTGTAACGAAACCTAACCCATCGGTTGGGTTTACTATTTACTAAGTGTTATTGCTGTAACAAAACAAACAAGTATTTTTGTTCATCCCCAATCTTGGTCTTTGTTTCACATTTTTTTTGTATAGAAAGATATGAGTTGTTCTATATAAAGGTTCCCCGCAACTCAACGGATTGAATCAAATCAATATCAATAAAGTAAGATATCAATAAAGTAAGGAAAATAGAAATGAAATCTAGGACAAAGAAAGGGGATAAAATAAAATTGTTCAATGTATTAGATTATATTTAGGTATTCCTATTGAATCAATAGAAACAATGATTCTCTACCTGGGTTTTCATGAAAAGAATACTTTGAGTAGAATATGTTAGAAATCCCTAGCTATTTTATCCCGTATGACTGCTTAATTAAATTTTTTCCGTTTTGGAAAAAAAAATGGAAATAAATTTACAAATTGACTAGACTATACTATTAGTATTAGTATTTCATTAATGAAATGAATTTTCAATTATATATATAATTCACTAGAAAGACATAGTTATACTAATACAATTACAATTATAATAAATACAATATTCTTAGTATTGTTTATTGGTATTATACTATGTTTATTTAGTATTTTTCTATTTATTTCTATTTAATTACTTTTTTAGGGAGAAACCGAGACTAAAGTAAGAAAGTTTTATTTGTGTAAGAGCATCCTATATATAAATGGAATCGAAATACAAAATAAATGTTAAGTGGAGTTTCATTCCGTTGTATGAATCTTTAAACAAGGCATGCCCCATAGCAAAAAAACTCTAAACTATGTGGTTTGATTTAATCAAAATAATTTCTTTTTTCGCCTAAGAAGTTCGGGATGAATTGACAATTTCAATTCAAATCGAATAATTCCGCCTATTCCACATTAATAGGAGTACATTTATGTTTTTGCTTCACGAATATGATATTTTTTGGGCATTTCTGATAATATCGGGTATTATTCCTATCTTGGCATTTGTCATTTCCGGAGTTTTAGCCCCGGTTAGTGAAGGACCAGAGAAGCTCTCTAGTTATGAATCGGGTATAGAACCCATGGGAGACGCTTGGTTACAATTCCGAATCCGTTATTACATGTTTGCTCTCGTTTTTGTTATTTTTGATGTTGAAACGGTCTTTCTTTATCCATGGG